TTTTTATTATTCATATGAATAATTATTTAAATGGGTTTTATTAAGATTTAAAAGAATTTCTTTTTTTAAAAAAAATTTTTTTTTTATTATTTATATGAATAATTATTTAAATGGTTTTTATTAAGATTTTAAAGAATTTTTTCCTTTCTTTTTTTTTTAAAAAAAAAATTTTTTTTTATTATTTATATGAATAATTATTTAAAGGGTTTTTATTAAGATTTTAAAGAATTTTTCCCTTTCTTTTTCTTTTTTTTTTTTTTTATATATATAAAATTAAAATTAAAAAAAATATTTTAAAAAAAAAAAAAAAAAAATTATAAAATTTTAAATTATATATATATACCCCTATATTTTAATTAAAATTTTTTTCCAAGGACCTATTTTGGGATTATAAGGAAACCTTTTTTAAATTAATATTAAAAATAAATAAATAAAAAAATTATAAAAAATTTTTAAATTTTAATTTTTAATAAAAATTTAATTTAATAATAATATTTAAATTAATAAAATTATATAATTATTATATATTTATATATTTATATATTTATATATTTATATATTTATATATATATATATATATATAAATTTATATATTATATATTAAATTATTTAATATAAAAAAAAAAAAAAAAAAATCTATATTAAAAAATGTTACTATAAATAAATTTTTATAGTTTATAAATTTTATTATAAATTTATTTTACATACAAATTTTAGTATGAATAATTAATTATTTTAATAATTTTAAATTAATTGTAGTAATTAATATTAAAAATTTAAGAAATTAAGATTTAGTAATATATAAATTAATAACAAATTTTGTGCCAGCAGTTGCGGTTATACATAAATTAAATTAAATTTTATTAGTAAAATAAAAATTAAATTATTTTAAATTAAATATTAAATTATTAGGTGAAATTTTAATTTAATTAAAATTTATATATAATTTTATGAATTAATAAATTTTATAAAAAACTAGGATTAGATACCCTATTATAAAAATGTATAATTTTATACTAAAATAGTAAATAATTATTTATTTAAACTTAAGTAATTTGGCGGTATTTTAGTTTATTTAGAGGAATCTGTTTAATAATTGATATTCCACGAGTAAATTTACTTAATTTAATTTTTGTATATCGTTGTTAAAAAAATATTTTATAATAATAATAATATTTTAAAATTTTAATAAAATTTAAATCAAATCAAGATGCAGATTATAATTAAGAATATAATGGATTACAATAAATTTATTTATATGAATTTATTATTGAAAAATAATAATGAAATTGGATTTAAATGTAATTTTATTTAATTTAATAAAATGATTATTAATTAAAATATGTACATATTGCCCGTCGCTTTCATTTATAAATTGAAATAAGTCGTAACAAAGTAGATGTACTGGAAAGTGTTTCTAGAAATCAAATTAGAGCTTGATTAAAGTATTTCATTTACATTGAAAAGATATTAAAAATTAATTAATTTGATAAAGATAAAATTAATAAGTATATAATTAATAAAAAGAATTTTATTATATAAATTATTTTAATGGGGGTTAAAGTATATTTTATAGAAAAAATTTTTATATTTATAAATAATTAGTATTGTGAAAGAATTTTGAAATAAGTTAAAATATAATTTTTAAAAAAGTAATTTTATTTTAATGTATCTTGTGTATCATAGTTTATTAATAAAATATTTCAATAGAAATATTCTCGAAATGAAAAGAGATAATTAATTAATAAAGTTATTGTTGCAAAAATATTTTTAATAATTAATTTGAAATGAAATGTTAATCGTTTTTTATTATATCTAGTTTTTTTAGAAATAAATTTAATTTATAATTTATTAAAAAAATTATTTTATTAATTAAATATTTTTATAATAAATTAAATAATTTAAGGGATAAGCTTTAAATTAAATTATTATAATTAAATTTAATTTAATTTAAAATTTTTAAAATTTATATTTTTTAAAAATTTTTATTTATTATAAATAATTTTATAAAATTTAAAAATTTAATAAAATTTAATTTAATTTTTTATAAAAAAATAATTTTTAATAAAATTTATAATTAGTTATAATGATAAAATTAGTATATAATATATTATTAATAATTAATTAATTTAAATTAATTAAAAGGAATTCGGCAAATTTTATATTCCCTTGTTTATCAAAACCATGTCTTTTTGAGAATAATTTAAAGTCTAATCTGCCCCCTGATAATTATTAAAGGGCTCCCGTAATTTGCCTGTCCCAAGGTAGCATAACCAATAGTCTTTTAATTGATGACTTGTATGAAAGATTGGATGAAATATATCCTGTCTTTTTTTTATTTATAAAATTTAATTTTTTAGTTAAAAAGCTAAAATAAAATTAAAAGACGAGAAGCCCCTATAGAGTTTTATTTAAATAACTATTTATATTTTATTTATAAATAATTAAGAAAATTATTTTATTTATATTTTGTTGGGGTGATAAAAAAATAAATAAAACTTTTTTTATATGATAAACATAAATAAGTGGTTAATTGATCCAATTATATTGATTATAAGATTAAATTACCTTAGGGATAACAGCGTAATTTTTTTTTTTAGTTCTTATAAGAAAAAGAGTTTGCGACCTCGATGTTGGATTAAGATAAAAATTAAATGCAAAAGTTTAAGTTTTTGATCTGTTCGATCATTAAAATCTTACATGATCTGAGTTCAAACCGGTGTAAGCCAGGTTGGTTTCTATCTTTAGTATTATATAATATTTTAGTACGAAAGGATCAATTATTAAAAATAATTTTATTAAAAATTAGAATATTAATAATATAATAATAATAATAATTTTAATAATTATATTATATATTTATTGCTATTTTGGCAGAAAATATGTAATGGTTTTAGAAATCATAAATATATAATATAATTATATAAATAGTAATGATAAATATAGATTTATTTATAATTATTATTGGAATAATTTTTTTAATTTTGGGAGTTTTAATTGGTGTTGCTTATTTAACTTTATTAGAACGTAAAGTTTTGGGTTATATTCAAATTCGAAAAGGTCCTAATAAATTAGGAATTTTAGGAATTTTACAACCTTTTTCTGATGCAATTAAACTATTTACAAAAGAACAAACTTATCCTATATTTTCTAATTATATATCTTATTATTTTTCTCCTATTATTAGATTTATTTTATCTTTAATTATTTGAATATTAATTCCCTATTATTTTAATATAATTATATTTAATTTAGGATTATTATTTTTTTTATGTTGTACTAGAATAGGAGTTTATACTGTAATAATTTCTGGTTGATCTTCTAATTCTAATTATTCTTTATTAGGGGGATTACGATGTGTAGCTCAAACTATTTCTTATGAAGTTAGAATGGCTTTAATTATTATAAGAAGATTAATTATGATTATAGATTTTAATTTATTAATATTTAGTTATTATCAGTTTATAATTTGATTTATTTTTTTAATATTTCCTTTATCAATATGTTTAATTTCTTCAATAATAGCTGAAACTAATCGTACCCCATTTGATTTTGCTGAGGGAGAGAGAGAATTAGTTTCTGGATTTAATATTGAATATAGAAGAGGGGGGTTTGCTTTAATTTTTTTATCTGAATATTCAAGAATTTTATTTATGAGAATAATATTTGTATTAATTTATTTAGGTGGATATTCTTTATCTTTGATTTTTTATTTAAAATTAGTTTTTATATCTTTTTTATTTATTTGAATTCGTGGTTCTTTACCTCGTTATCGTTATGATAAATTAATATATTTAGCTTGAAAGAGTTATTTACCTTTATCATTAAATTATTTATTATTTTATGTTGGTTTAAAAATTTTTTTTTAAAAAAAAAAATTAGTATAAATTAATAGAATAAAAATTCTTTCTTAAGTTTTCAAAACAAATGCTTTTACAAGCTCATTAATTATAAAATTAATTAAAAATTAATTTATCTCAATATTTATTTATAATTGGGTTAATAATAAAATATGAAAAATATAAAATAGTTAATAATTGACCAGTAATAATATATGGATCTTCAACAGGTCGTGCTCCAATTCAAGTTAATAGAATTACTGTAATAACTATATTTCAAAATATAATTTGATTAAATGGATAAAATTGAATTCCTTGAATTTTTTTATTAAATGTTAATGGAAGAATGATTAAAATTAAAATTGATATTACTAATGCAATAACTCCTCCTAATTTATTTGGAATTGATCGAAGAATAGCATAAGCAAATAAAAAATATCATTCTGGTTGAATATGAACTGGAGTGACTAATGGATTTGCAGGGATGAAATTATCTGGATCCCCCAATAAATAAGGGTTTGTTAAGGTTAACATAATTAAAATTATTAATATAATAATAAATCCTACTATATCTTTATAAGTGAAAAATGGATGAAAGGGAATTTTATCTAAATTTCTATTTAATCCTAGTGGGTTATTTGATCCAGTTTGATGTAAAAATAATAAATGAATTATAGTTATTAAAATTAGAATAAAGGGAAGTAAGAAATGTAATGTATAAAATCGTGTTAATGTAGCATTATCTACTGCAAATCCACCCCAAATTCAATTAACTAATATATTTCCTAAATAAGGAATTGCTGATAATAAATTAGTAATTACAGTTGCCCCTCAAAATGATATTTGTCCTCAAGGTAAGACATATCCTATAAAAGCTGTTGCTATTAGGAGAAATAAAATAATTACTCCGATAAATCAAGTATATTTTAAGTTAAATGATTCATAATAAATTCCTCGACCAATATGTAAATAAATGCAAATAAAAAATATAGATGCCCCATTAGCGTGAATAGTTCGAATTAATCAACCATAATTTACATTACGACAAATATAATTAACTCTATAAAAAGCTAATTCAATATTTGCAGTATAATATATTGTTAAAAATAATCCAGTAATAATTTGTGTTATTAAACATAGTGCTAAAATAGATCCAAAATTTCATCAAGATGAGATATTTGATGGTGATGGTAAATCAATTAATGAATTATTAATAATTTTAATAATTGGGTGATTTTTTCGTATTAATTTGAATTTATTTAACATTAGTTATATATATATATATATATATTTATTAATTAGTTAATTTAAAGGTCGTAAAGGACCATAAAAAATATTGGTAATTTTTACAATTGCAATTAATGTAATAAATAAATAAATAATTAATATTATTAATAATAAAAAAGTTTGATTATTATAAATTTTTGACAAATTTATTTTATTTTCTTTATTAATAAATAATCTTAAATTAAATATATTTTCTATATCAGAGTTAAAGAAAAAATTTAATCAAGTTAAATTGTTTTTTTTTAATATAAATATAAATAACATATTTAATATAAATAATCTAAAAAATATTTTTTTTAAGAATGGAGATAAAATAAATATTTCATTTGAAGCAATACTTGATACATAAATAAATAAAACTAATAAACCTCCTAAAAAAGTTAAAAATAAAATATATGAAAATCAGTAAGTTTTAATTAATATCCCTCTAATTAAGCATGTTAATAATGTTTGTGTTAAAATTATTAATCCTATAATTATTGGATTATTAATAAAGGTTATTAAAATTGATAAAGTAATTATAAATATAGTTAAAATTAATTTAATTTCAAAGAATAGTTTTTTAAAAAATAATAATTTTGGAGATTATAGATAAAGATTTATCTTTTTCTTTGAAGTTTTTAAAGAAAATCTTATTTTTGATTTACAAGACCAATGTTTTATTTTAAACTATAAAAACTAATGATATTGATAAAAATAGGATTAAGAATTTTTTTTATATATTTAGTTGGTAATTTTATTTTTGTTTTACAATATAAACATTTATTGATTACTTTATTAAGTTTAGAATTTCTTGTTTTAAGATTATTTTTTTTTTTTGTTGAATTTTTTATTTATATTGATTATGATTTATATATATTAAAAGTTTTTTTAGTTTTTTCTGTTTGGGAAGGGGCTTTAGGTTTATCAATTTTAGTTTCTTTAATTCAAACTCATGGTAATGATTATTTTCAAAGATTTAATATATTATAAAATGATAAAATTTTTATTTATAATAAGGTTTTTAATTCCTTTATGTTTTATAAATAATATATTTTGATTGGTTCAATCTATAATATTTATTTTAATATTTTTATTTATAAATATTTCTTTAAATTTAAATTATTTTAGAAATTTAAGTTATTTGTATTCTTGTGATTTAATATCTTATGGGTTAATTTTATTAAGAATTTGAATTTGTTCATTAATATTAATAGCTAGAGAAATATTATTTAAAATAAAATATTATGAATATTTTTTTTTATTTAATGTTATTTTTTTATTAATTATATTATATTTGACTTTTAGAGTAATAAATTTATTTATATTTTATTTATTTTTTGAATCTAGACTTATTCCAACTTTATTATTAATTATTGGTTGGGGGTATCAACTTGAGCGAATTCAAGCTGGGATATATTTATTGTTTTATACTTTATTTGCTTCTCTTCCTATACTTTTAGGAATTTTTTTTATTTTTGATGAGCTAAATAGAATAATAATTTATTTTTTAAAATTTTATGATTTAAATATATTTATATTATATTTTAGAATAATTATAGCATTTTTAGTAAAAATACCTATATATTTTGTTCATTTATGATTACCTAAAGCTCATGTTGAAGCTCCTGTTTCAGGGTCTATAATTTTAGCTGGTATTATATTAAAATTAGGTGGTTATGGATTACTTCGAGTTTTTATATTAATTCAAAATATAGGTATAAAATTTAATTATATTTTAATTGTTATTAGATTATTAGGTGGGTTTTATATTAGTTTAAAATGTTTTTGTCAAGTAGATATTAAATCTTTAATTGCTTATTCATCAGTATGTCATATAAGAATTGTTATCTCTGGAATTATAACTATAAGATATTTTGGGTTTTATGGATCTTATATTTTAATAATTGGTCATGGATTATGTTCTTCTGGGATATTTTGTTTAGCTAATATTAATTATGAGCGATTTCATAGTCGAAGATTAATAATTAATAAAGGTTTAATAAATTTTATACCTTCAATAAGTATATGATGATTTTTACTTTTATCATCAAATATAGCTGCTCCACCATCATTAAATTTAATAGGTGAAATTTTATTAATTAATAGATTAGTAAGATGATCATTTTATTCAATAATTTGTTTGGTTTTAATTTCTTTTTTTAGAGCTGGCTATAGATTATATTTATATTCATTTACTCAACATGGTAAGTATTATATGGGAATTTATAGATTTTATATGGGAGTAAGTCGAGAATATTTATTATTATTTTTACATTGATTCCCTTTAAATGTTTTAATTTTAAAGGTAGATTATCTAATAATTTGATTTTAATATATTATTTAAATAATTTAATTAAAATATTGATTTGTGGTATCAAAAATGTGAATAAAATTCATTTTAAATTTTTAAATTTAAAAATTTTTAAATTTGTTTAGTAAATTTTTTTTTTTTATTTTTTTTTAGAGTGATAAATTTTTTTTTTTTTATTTATTTATTAATAAATAATAAAATTATATTTTTAGAATGAGAATTAATTTCTTTTAATTCTTTAATAATTGTATTTTCTATTTTAATTGATTGAATATCTTGTTTATTTATAATATATGTTTTATTAATTTCATCAGTTGTTATTTATTATAGAAATTCTTATATAAAATCAGATTTAAATTTGAATCGTTTTATTATTTTAGTTTTATTATTTGTTTTTTCTATAATTTTATTAATTATTAGTCCTAATATTATTAGAATTTTATTAGGTTGGGATGGTTTAGGATTAGTTTCTTATTGTTTAGTGATTTATTATCAAAATATTAAATCTTATAATTCTGGGATATTAACAGCTTTATCTAATCGTATTGGGGATGTTATAATTTTAATAGTTATTGCTTGAATAATAAATTATCCCAGATGAAATTATATTTTTTATTTAAATTTTATAGTTAATGATTATTGTATAAATATAATTATTTTTTTTATTATTTTAGCATCTATAACTAAGAGAGCTCAAATTCCTTTTAGTTCTTGACTACCAGCAGCTATGGCTGCCCCTACTCCAGTCTCTGCTTTAGTTCATTCTTCTACTTTAGTTACAGCAGGTGTTTATTTATTAATTCGTTTTAATATTTTATTAATTAATTCTTATATATTAAATATATTATTATTATTGTCTGGATTAACTATATTTATAGCTGGAATTTCAGCTAATTATGAATATGACTTAAAAAAAATTATTGCTTTATCTACTTTAAGACAATTAGGTTTAATAATAAGAATTTTAAGAATAGGATTTTTTGATTTAGCTTTTTTTCATTTATTAACTCATGCTATATTTAAGGCTTTATTGTTTATATGTGCTGGAATAATTATTCATATGATAAATGATACTCAAGATATTCGTTATATAGGTGGAGTTAGATATTGTATTCCCCTAACTTCTTTATGTTTAAATATTTCTAATATAGCTTTATGTGGAATTCCATTTTTAGCTGGGTTTTATTCAAAGGATTTAGTATTAGAAATAGTTAGTTTTAGAAATTTTAATTTTTATATTTATTTTTTATATTATTTTTCTACGGGTTTAACTGTATTTTATAGAATTCGATTAACTATTTATTTAATAATTAATGATTATAATTTGATTAGAGTTTATAATTTAAATGAAGAAGATTATACAATAATTAAAAGTATATTTATATTATTATTTATAAGAATTATTAGAGGGAGATTTTTAGGGTGATTAATTTTTTCTTATCCTTATATAATTTATCTTCCATTTAATATAAAAATAATAGTTATTTATGTTATAATTATTGGGGGTTTATTAGGTTATTTAATTAGAAATATAAATATTTATTCATTAAATAAATTTTTACATTTTTATAAATTAAGAAATTTTTTAGGTTTTATATGATTTTTACCTAATTTATCTACTTATAGCTTAAATTTTTTAATTTTAAGTTATGGTCATAATTTAATTAAAAATATTGATTTAGGTTGAATTGAGATATATAGAGGTCAGGGTATATTTAATATCTTAAAAAATTATTCTATTGTTTTTTATTTATTCAATAATAATAATTTTAAAGTTTATTTATTTAGATTTATTTTATGAATTTTAATTTTAATTTTTTATATATACATATATTTAAATAGCTTATAATTAGAGTATAATATTGAAGATATTATGGAGATTTTTAATCTTTAAATATTTTTATATTTATTTATAAAAAAAAAAATATTTTTATTTTTACAATGAAAATGTAATGTTTTAATTAAACTATATAAATTTATTTAATAGAAATATTAATGGAATTAAACCACTAAAAATTAAGTTAGCAGCTTATTTTATACTTTATATTTCATTTATTTAATTGGAATATTTATATTCATTAATATCATTAACAGTGATATACCTCTATTTGGTTTCAATTAATTATTTAAATAAGGAGTAGTTACTCTTTCTTTAAGTCGAAATTAAATGCAAAATTGCTTCTTATTTAATAATTAAGATAAATTGATAATTCAATATTTTTTAAATGCAAATTAAATGTTTTTATAAACTATAATCCTTTAATTAATTAATTAGTTCAATTTAATATGTTTTGATTTCATTCATGATAAAGTCCTGTAATTAAAATTATTAAAAAAAATAATCTAATTTTTGTTCAAATAATAAAATTTACTATTTTAAATGTATTAATTATAGGGAAGATTAATGCAATTTCTACATCAAAAATTAGAAAAATTACTGTAATTAAAAAAAAATGTAATGAAAATGGAATACGTGAAGATGATTTTGGGTCAAATCCACATTCAAATGGTGATCTTTTTTCTCGATCTGAGAAAGTTTTTTTTGATAAAATAATTGATAAGAATATTATAATATTAGAGATTATTATAATAATAGATGTGATAAATATTATAATTATAATTATTTATATTAAATTTGATTAAACTTTTTGATTGGAAATCAAATATACTAAATATATTATATAAATAATTAATTTCCTCATCAATAAATTGAGATATAAAGAAATAATCAAACTACATCCACAAAATGTCAATATCATGCAGCGGCTTCAAATCCAAAATGGTGATTTTTTGAGAAATGTCTATTTAAATGTCGGATTAAACAAATTAATAAAAATATTGTTCCGATTAATACATGAATTCCATGGAATCCAGTAGCTAGGAAAAAAGTTGATCCATAAATTCTATCTGCAATTGTAAATGATGCTTCATAATATTCATATATTTGTAAAATTGAGAAATAAATTCCTAATATAACAGTTAGTAATAATCCTTGAGAGGTTTGAGAAAAATTATTTTCTATTATTGCGTGGTGGGCTCAAGTAACAGTAACCCCAGATGTAATTAAGATAATAGTATTTAATAAAGGAATTTGGAATGGGTTAAATACATTAATTCTTAATGGGGGTCATATATTTCCAATTTCAATATTTGGTGATAAACTTCTATGAAAGAAAGCTCAAAAAAATGATACAAAAAAAAATACTTCTGAAATAATAAATAAAATTATTCCCCATCGGAGTCCTTTTGATACTATAATAGTATGTTTACCTTGGAATGTTCCTTCTCGGCAAATATCTCGTCATCATTGGAATATTGTTAATAATGTAATAATATACCCTAAAATTAATAAATTTAAGTTAAAATCATGAAATCATTTTATTATTCCAGTCACTAAAGTTAATCTTCCAATAGCTCCTGTTAATGGTCATGGTCTATAATCTACTAAATGGTATGGATGGTTATGGTTTATTATCATTAATTTACTTCTCTAGAATAAAGAGTTCTTAAAATAGAAATTACATAAGATTGGATAATTGCAACTGCTGATTCTAAAATAATCAATAAAATTTGAATAAATATTAAAATAAAAATAAAATATGAGGGGATATTTGTTCCAGTATTTCTTAATAAAGTTATTAATAAATGTCCAGCAATTATATTTGCTGTTAATCGAACAGCAAGAGTTCCAGGTCGAATAATATTTCTAATTGTTTCAATTAATACTATAAATGGTATTAAAATATTTGGTGTTCCTTGTGGAATTATATGATAAAATATTTGTTGGGTATTATTTATTCAACCAAATAATATAAATGCTAATCATAAAGGTAAGGATATTGATAATGATAAAATTAAATGTCTAGTTCTTGTGAAAATGTAAGGAAATAAACCTAAAAAATTATTAAATAAAATAAATGTAAATAATGAAATAAAAATAAAAGTTGATCCTTGAGAATTATTTCCTATTAAAGTTTTAAATTCATTATGTAATTTATTTATAATTAAGTTTCAAAATACTAAAAATCGATTAGGAATTATTCAAAAGTTATAAGGTATAAAAATGAAACATAATAATGTTCTTAATCAATTTAATGATAAATTAAATATATTAGTTGATGGATCAAAAATTGAAAATAAATTTGTTATCATTTTCAATATAAATTATTTTTTTTATAATAATTTTTATAATTTCTATTATTATTATTTAATTTATTTAATAAAATATAATAATTAAAAATATTAAATATAATAAAAATAAAAATAAATAAAATAAAAAATATTAATCAATTAATTGGTATTATTTGTGGGATAAAAGAATATTATTTTAAATAATTATTTAAATTTGACATATTTATGTTATGAATTAACTAATTCTTTATCATTAGAAGTAATTGCTAATTTACTATAATATGGTTTAAGAGACCAGAACTTGCTTTCAGTCATCTAATGAAGAATAATTATTAATTCAATTAATGAAATTTTTAATATTAATACTTTCAATTAAAATTGGCATGAAACTATGATTAGCACCACAAATTTCAGAGCATTGACCATAATAAATTCCTGGTCGATTAATAAAAAAATTAGTTTGATTCAATCGACCTGGATTAGCATCAATTTTTACCCCTAATGATGGAATAGTTCATGAATGAATTACATCTGTAGCTGTAACTATAATTCGAATTTGATTATTAATTGGTAAAATAATTCGATTATCAACATCTAATAATCGGAATCTATTTATAGATAATTCATTTGATGGTAATATATATGAGTCGAATTCAATATTATTAAAGTCAGAATATTCATAACTTCAATATCATTGATGACCAATAGATTTAATTGTAATTAAAGGTTTATTTAAATCATCTAATAAATATAAAAGTCGTAATGATGGTAATGCAATAAAAATTAATGTAATTGCTGGTAAAATAGTTCAAATTAACTCAATTATTTGTCCTTCTAATAAAAATCGGTTAATATATTTATTAAAAAATAAATTTAATATTAAATATCTCACTAAAATGGTAATTATAATTAAAATAATTAAAGTATGATCATGAAAAAAAATAATTTGTTCTATTAATGGTGAAGCTCTATTTTGTAAATTTAAATTTGATCATGTTGCGATTTCTAAAAAAAGGATAATCCTTTATTTATGGGGTTTAAATCCATTACATATAATCTGCCATATTAGAAATTTCTTAAAATTGGCAATTCATTATATGAATGTTCTGCTGGGGGTATATTTTGATATCATTCAATTGAGGATGATAAATTTAAAGGAAAAATAATTATTCGTTGAGAAATTAATGATTCTCAAATAATAATTAATATAAATATAATTGATAATAAAGAAATATATGATCCTAATGATGAAATAATATTTCAATATGTATATATATCTGGATAATCTGAATATCGTCGAGGTATTCCAGCTAATCCTAAAAAATGTTGAGGGAAAAAAGTTAAATTAACTCCAATAAATATAGATAAAAATTGAATTTTTAATAAAAATTCATTTAATTTTAATCCCGTGAATAAAGAATATCAGTGAACAAATCCTGCTAGAATAGCAAATACTGCTCCCATAGATAATACATAGTGAAAATGGGCTACTACATAATAAGTATCATGAAGTCTAATATCAATAGATGAATTAGCTAAAACTACTCCTGTTAATCCTCCTACAGTGAATAAGAATACAAATCCTAATCTTCATAATATAGATGGTCTATAATTAATTTTTGTTCCATGTAATGTTGCTAATCAACTAAAAATTTTAATTCCTGTTGGTACAGCAATAATTATAGTTGCTGATGTAAAATATGCTCGTGTATCAATATCTATACCTACAGTAAACATGTGGTGAGCTCATACAATAAATCCTAATAATCCAATTGCTATTATAGCATAAATTATTCCTAAATTTCCGAAAGTTTCTTTTTTTCCTCTTTCTTGAGAAATAATATGAGAAATTATTCCAAATCCTGGTAAAATTAAAATATAAACTTCTGGATGCCCAAAGAATCAAAATAAATGTTGGTATAAAATAGGATCACCTCCTCCAGCTGGGTCAAAAAATGATGTATTTAAATTTCGATCAGTTAATAATATAGTAATAGCTCCAGCAAGAACTGGAAGAGATAAAAGTAATAATAGAGCAGTAATTCCTACAGCTCATACAAATAAAGGTATTTGGTCAAATGATAAATTATTAATTCGTATATTAATAATAGTTGTAATAAAATTAATTGCTCCTAAAATTGAGGAAATTCCTGCTAAATGAAGTGAGAAAATAGCTAAATCTACTGATCTTCCTCCATGAGCAATATTAGATGAAAGTGGGGGGTACACTGTTCATCCGGTTCCTGCTCCATTTTCTACAATTCTTCTTGAAATTAGTAATAAAATTGAAGGGGGAAGCAATCAAAATCTTATATTATTTATACGAGGGAATGCTATATCTGGTGCTCCTAATATTAATGGAACAAGTCAATTTCCAAATCCACCAATTATAATAGGTATTACTATAAAGAAAATTATAATAAATGCATGAGCTGTAACAATTGAATTATAAATTTGATCATCTCCAATTAATGATCCTGGATTTCCTAATTCAGCTCGAATTAATAATCTTAATGATGTTCCTACTATTCCTGCTCAAATTCCAAAGATAAAATATAATGTTCCAATATCTTTATGATTTGTTGAATAAAGTCATTTTCGCAATAATAAAATAAAATGGCTGAGATTAAGCGATAAATTGTAAATTTATTAACGGAATAAATTCCTTTTATTAAGCCTTATAGTCAATAATGATATAAAATTGCAACTTTTAAGGAGTATAAGCTATATTAAGGCTTAAAGTAATTTCTTTATTTATAATTTTGAAGATTATTAGTTTAATTTAACTTAAAACCTTAAATAAAAAATAAGGTTCTAAGAATTATTCCTAATAAAGAAATTATTATAATAAAAGTATTTATAATAAATAAATTATTTTTTAAATAAAAATTAAATCATTTTAATTTTATATAATTAAATATAATTGATGAATAAATAATACGAATATAAAAAAATAATATAATTAATCTTGATATTACAAAAATTAATATAATTAAATAAAATTTATTTAATATAAATGAATTAATTACAATTCATTTAGGGAAAAATCCAATAAATGGGGGTAATCCCGCTAAAGATAAAAAATTAATAAAAAATGATATTTTAATTAAATAATTTATATTTACAATAAATAATTGATTGATAAAAAATATATTAAATATATTAAATAAAAAGCATATAATTCTTACTAAAAATGAATATATTACAAAATAAAATATTCATAAATTTTCACTAATAAGAATAGTTGATAATATTCATCCCAAATTATTAATTGATGAAAAAGCTATTAATTTTCGTAAAGATGTTTGGTTAAGTCCTCTAATAGCTCCAATAATAGTATTTAAAATTATAATAACAATTAAAAATATTTTATTAAAATAATATGATAAAAGAATTATGGGGGTAATTTTTTGTCATGTTATTAAAATAAAACAATTTAATCATGATAATCCTTCAATAATATTCGGGAATCATAGATGAAATGGGACTGATCCTATTTTTATTAATAAAGTTGAATTAATAAAAATAGATATTTTATTATTTATTTCAAAGTTTTTAAATAAAATTATATTTATTAAAATAAAAAATAATAAATTAATTGATGCAATAGATTGTGTTAAAAAATATTTTAATGATGCTTCTGAGGATATTATATTATTTAAATTTGAAATAAGGGGGATAAATCTTAATAAATTAATTTCTAATCCAATTCATGTTCCAATTCAAGAATTTGATGAAATTGAAATTAATGTTCTAAAAATTAATACAAATATAAATATTATTTTATTAAAATTTATAATAGGGTAAATTTAAAATATATATGTAATATTTATTGATTTAAAATTCATTATATATATATATATATATTTTAGTGTAGGATGCACAATAATTTTTGAAATTATTAGATATAGTTTAATTCTATAAAGTATAATAAAGGTAGAATACTACTTTATTTATCCTATCAGAATAATCCTTTAATCAGGCACTTTATTTTTAAAAAAAAGGTATTTCCTTTATATTTGAGGTATGAACCCAAAAGCTTAATTTTAGCTTATTTTTAA